TGCATACTTCTACTCGGGACAGCACATGTTGTACTCTATCAAAATTTCTATTTTCTCTTCAATCTAATCAATCTAAATTGCAGTACGACAATTGTCTGCTAATTCCCTATAAACAGGCATCATACACAAATACCCATAAGGTAACTGCGTAACACAACTTATGTTTGGGGTTTACATATACTCATAATTGACATTCTAATTGAAATAGAGTTGAGAAAGATTTTTTTTTTCAATAAAAAAATCAAGACTGATTAGTTATGTATCAATTTTGATTTTCTTATATCATTTATCATTAGGGAAACACAATTTGAGATTTCAATCTAAGAGTGGGTCATGAATTTCGAGTCAATAGTTAATGGTTCCAATTTGTTCTGAATTTGGGCTTTTGTGACTGAAAAAATCCACATTTGGTTTTTCAATAGAAAAGAGAGGTATTTAGATATTGGGTGTTTTGAGATACTATTCTAAGGGGAATATTTTCATCTATTTGTATTTGGTATCGTTTTGGCGGCATGGCCGAGCGGTAAGGTGGGGGACTGCAAATCCTTTTTCCCCAGTTCAAATCTGGGTGTCGCCTGATCAACAAAAGACAAGACTCTAAATACCTTATTCTTTATTCTCCCTTGCTCGCCGAATTTTTCCCAGCAAAACACGCGTAGGAAAAAGATTCTTGAGACTTTCTTGATTCTAAAACAGTTGGGGGTTCCCTTCTTTAAATTAAAGTGCCGTAAATCCTTGCATTTAGGATTCAAGGAAAGATTATAGTAGTGGAGGGGCTATCATATCAAATCAAGAGTTACCTATTTTTTTCCATTTTTAATGGAGTGTCTACTGATCGGTTCTTAAATTCGATTGGATGGATAATTCGCTTTTTCTTTTCCTTAATGGTAATGAAGGACAACAAAAAAAAAGAATAGGTCTTAGTATTCCTACATAGACATATTAGTAGCATTCCCTTTGATACTTCCAAAGAAAAGCGTAACTGCAGTTTAATCTTTCCCGATTTCTACTAGAAATCATATAAGAACTTGTTAGAAGGGGGTTTATTGAAGTCTTTCATATTTATTGGAGTCTTTCATCAAAGGTCTTGGGTCAGAATCCCTTTTTGACTCTGCACCAGTGATTCCACTATTATTAATAAACACTAATGGAAAAATTCCTTCATATTCAGAGAGATAGGGGCCATAATTTACATGGATATAGTAAGTCTCGCTTGGGCTGCGTTAATGGTAGTCTTTACATTTTCCCTTTCACTCGTAATATGGGGAAGGAGTGGACTGTAGATATGAATTGAGTTGGGGAATCAAACTGTATCACTTTTTTTATATATTTTTTATAGATCGTGCTACAAAACCGAAATCATTTTTTTTTAGTAACTTGATTTTCTTTTAGAAATATATGTCCAATATTGTCTTTTCTTCATTGATTTGATTCTTTTTTTAATGGATACCGGGATTCATATTGAAAATAATCAGAAATCTAGAAATTCGAAAATCATAAGAGTTGCCTCTCGATTATTTCAGATTGATTGGAATCAACAAAAAGAAAATAGATAAAGGAAAGAAATAGATGAAGCAAAGAAATAGAATTGAGATACTATGTACATTCCATATATTTAATTGATATTAACATGTATGAAGATACATATCCATATTGTAGATTGATCTCGATTCAGTTTGTATCTTTATCCATTCCAATAATAAAAATGGATAGTTAATAAAAATGGATAGTCTGGTCGAAAGATTCATAAATGAATCTTTCGACCAGACTATCAGATCTTATAGGCTACTCCTGATTTTAGTCCGTTGATTTCATTTGGGAAATTTCATTTTTTTTTGAGTTCTTAAATCATTGATAAGAACTAAGAAATCCAGTTTCATTCAAATTTATAACTTTAATTACTTTGACTGACCGTTTTTACGTATATTATAAGCAAAAAAGCAGTAGGAACTAGAATGAACAGTGCAGTAGCAATAAATGCGAGAATATTGACTTCCATAATCCCATCGTTTCGTTTTTTTTTTTTTACTTCGCAATAACTCGGGATTTAATCCCATAGAGATGATAAATCTTTCGTTTGTAAATTCAATGGGATCGATTCGATTTCGATGATATCGAATCGGATCAATATCATGAATAACAATATCTGAGCTATCAAGTCGATTCATCGTCGAGAATTGAATAGTATAACATAGGCAGATCTTTTATTCACATACTAATACAAACTTTGATTCCTGATTCACTCAAAAGAATTCCTTTCCTTTATACTTTAATACGTTATTTTGATTTATCATTCTTTTCCATTCTGTCTTTTTGAGAACCTCCCGTCTTTCTTGTACAACCATCTAACCGCTTTTCACTTCCATTGTTTCCAAATGGTTTACAAATAAACCCAAACAAACAGAAAATAGAAAAAAGGAAAAAAGGGAGTTTAGAACTTAACTCCTTTTTTTAATGATCTCATTTTCTTGGAAAATAAAGAAAAAGAAGTGTGATAAAGACGAGTGCTGGTATAAAAAAATAAAGTATTCCAGATTCCAGTAAATTGACTATTTTAAAGTTTGTTCTTTCTTCGACAATACCTTTACCCGAAAAAAAAAAAAGATTATTCATTCCCTCTCTAAGAGGGGCTGGGGCGAGACCTTTGGTTTATCTTTATTTTATTAATAATATCTCCTTTCCTTGGATTAGGAATCGAACGCATATATCAAAAGTTCGGCGTGAAATTGGAATGAAATAGATTGTTTAAAATTCAAATGAGTAATTGAAGTTACACAAAATTGAAACCAGAAAAGGTTTCATTTTAAAAGTGAAAAGTATTTTATCAAAGTAATTCTCTTAAATTCATTTTGTATCGTACAAGAAATGACTTCCATTTGTGTATGTGCTCCCAGAAACCATACGGTACTCGATTCTATTACATACACGGATCGGGAGCAGTCGAAAAAAAAAAACGCGACCCAACACTGCATCTCTTGGAATCCTGAATATGATTCTACCAATAATTTTAGCAATTCACACATGTCCCTTTCTCATCAACTGTTACCAATTGATGAGAAATGCGAAACGAAAACGAAAAAGAAGGATACCATTGGGAATGAAACTCTACCATTTGTACCCAGTTTAACAGAAAATGGAGAGATATATTGATGTATTTTTTTTATTGGATTTGGATCCGTCGGGACTGACGGGGCTCGAACCCGCAGCTTCCGCCTTGACAGGGCGGTGCTCTGACCAATTGAACTACAATCCCGGAGAAATAAAACGTACAGCATCCATATTCTTAATTCTTATGATTTCATTCAAACCATTTCTATTTTTCTATTTAGATTATTTCTATTTTTCTATTTAGATTAATAGCGCCCTGTTGTAACAGAGACGGGAGTGATATCCACATAAATATACACTTTAGTGAAAGCGGAAAGCAGCACGGATTATTTATTATTAGTTATTAGTAATCCTTTCGTTATTGCCAAATCGATTGAGAATTCATTCGTATCTGCCATTTCTGGAAAACAAAAGGAGTTATATCATTTCATGGTGAATCAGCGAATTATTGGGCCGAGCTGGATTTGAACCAGCGTAGACATATTGCCAACGAATTTACAGTCCGTCCCCATTAACCGCTCGGGCATCGACCCAGGAAGAATCTATTCGAGTCTTATTGATAATCCACGATCCACTTCCTTTCGTAGTACCCTACCCCCAGGGGAAGTCGAATCCCCGCTGCCTCCTTGAAAGAGAGATGTCCTGAACCACTAGACGATGGGGGCATAATTGCCCGACCGCCATCATACTATGCTCATAGTATGAGCAGTTTTTTGAAATTGTCAATATAATGGAATGGTATGACTAGATCTGAAGGATCTTTACGTCTTTTCTGATCCCATACCATAGCATTTTTTGATTCGTATTCGTCATTTCAATTCATGAATCACTCATTCGAATCTTCATTCTATTCTCGAATAGAATGAAGATTCTAGAAAATTTATATTCAAAAAAATAATAATAAAACATATAACGAAGTAGAGGACTTTTTGCGGAAGTGATTGGTTCGGCATAAAAGAAGGTTAAACTTCATTTCTTCCACTTTCATTCATTGATTCACGTCTTGTTAAGATGAGAGAGGCGTATCTCTATATCACACTAACCCAGGAAATTAACAAATGAGAAATAGAAATCTGAAAATCTGCGAACGGGGATCAACAAGTTATCAAAATTCGTTTTTTCTCTAAAAATTGGGTTCAGAGGACAAACCAAATCTCTTCAGCACATGCTTCAATAAAATATCTTGGATCTACGTCGAATTGGTAGGTACATGTATCAATCAAATTCATTTTGTTTCGTTCTGATGGGGGTCAGGTCAATTCCATTCGGGTTGGTCTTGAAACAATTCATTTTGTTGATATTTATCAAATCCAATATCAAATATCAAAAAACCACAATTACCTTCTACTTATACTCCTTAAGTAAATCCAAATTCTCGTTCCCGAAGGGGCCACTAACCACTAGGAGTCTACTGTGTATACTTACTAATACAACTTATAATATATATACATAGATAGATAGATCTATCTTATCCGCCTACTTACTCATTCAGTAATTGAATAAAATGGCCCTTTTAACTCAGTGGTAGAGTAACGCCATGGTAAGGCGTAAGTCATCGGTTCAAATCCGATAAGGGGCTTTTTTGCCGTTTTCATAAAAAACCTCAAGTGGTAATATTCATATTTAAACGAAGAATAAAGATATTGTTGATACTTTTTTGTAATAAAAAAAGAGTAACCAACTGTATAATAATGTAATTCGAAACTATATAATTTAATGATAATAAGTTACCCTTAATAATGAGTTCTAGTATACTAATTAGAATAGTCATTCTAGTTGGAAAAGAAAGTTGAACATTTTTTTATTATAATGAGTAATGATAATGATAAGTCGTTTCTTCAATCGCCAAATATTTTTCTTTTCCATTATTCCAGTCAAATCCATTGTAAAGA